GTGTTGGGGTTTTGTTGGTTTAGGTTTTGTAATTTTTGGTTGTGTTTTTATTTTTGTTTTGTTTTTTTGGTTGTTTTGGGTAGGGGTATTTGGTTTATTTTTTATTGTGTTTAATTGCATGGTTGTGTTTGGTTTTGGGCTGTTGGTGGGGGGAAAAAAATGTAAATTTGTTATGTTAAAGATAAAAAGATGATTGAATTTGGTATGTTAGTTTGGATGGAAGTTAGAGGAAAGTTAAGTGTTGTTTAGGTGTGCAATCGATGGCCTGGGCGGAGGTAGGGATATATAGCCAATTTTTTTGTTGAAATGATAAAAAGATGATAAAAAATGACAATATAAAAAGAAAAAAACACATGGAATGTGGGTTTAGATATAAATTCCTAGTAAGTGTGTATAAAGTTATTATGTGCCGGAACCATTACACTATCTGCATACCTAAGAGGTAAAAAGCGCGGGTCCCATGAATGGGGTCAAAGTGCATCAGTGCATGTCTGCGACGGCTTATCTATAAGACCATTACACCATAAGTGGTTTCGGGGAGGTCTTGCGCGAATGTCATGTGATGGACATGTCAAGAGGAAGATATCACCTGCTACGCACTTGAAGGGCTTATTGAAGAGACCCCAAAAAGAGACAAAGTGTAGGACGGTCGGATGCCGGAAAGACGAGAGATTAGGGAGGAGTGTTCAACCGACCACTTGTATCTGTGAAGAGCAAGGGATCAGGTATGATGGAGGTATGTTCCTGAAGTTACAACCAATAGCGCAAAAGAGCAAGGTTACTAGATTTATGGGCGGACGCCAAGAACAAGGGCATATTATACGTTGAGTAGCTCGGTTCTCGTGAGGAGCACGATCTATAAATAACCTGGTCCTCTGGCTTGGGAGTGCTTGAAGGCTGTTGGACGGGAAGCGTACCCTAGGAGGTGGGCTAATTGAATAGTCTGGGAGAATGCAAAGGTGTACTGGGACGGTATCCGTTTACTGGAAGGGTGTTATGTACTAGGTACACGTATCTAGTCTCGGGTGACGCTTGCGGCTTGGCCGGAGGTAGGATAACTTGGGTTTATGGTACCTGAAACAAGGATATCCCTAGGAGTGTAATGACAGAAACATCATCTCATGGGCGTTCATGTTTGTGTGTTTCGGGGAGAGGCATAGCGTATGACGTTGGATTTCCTACATTACAGTGTATGTTTGATGTGCCGGAGAATGTAATGCATTTTGTACATACCCTGCAAAGCATGAAGAAAACATGCGGTGGGGGGGGAAGGGGGGGGGTGGAAAGTGAAGGTATCTAGGCGTTTCTGTAGTTAAATTAATATAACGACGGCTTTTCAGGCCGTAGGTCTTGGAGAGAAGCCGAGCAGGAATTTATGATAGAATTTGTTTTATTTTTAGGGGTGTGTTTTGTTTTAGGGGGGTTGGCAGTTGCATCCAACCCGTCTCCTTATTATGGGGTGGTAGGGTTGGTTGTGGGGGCGGTTGCTGGGTGTGGTTGGTTGGCTAGTTTGGGGGTTTCTTTTGTGTCTTTGGTGTTGGTTATGGTTTATTTAGGGGGTATGTTAGTTGTGTTTGTTTATTCTGTGTCGCTGGCGGCCGACCCTTATCCTGAGGCCTGGGTTGATTGAGGGGTTGTTGGTTATGCTCTTGGGATGGGGTTGGTTGTTGGGGTTGGGTATATGGTTGTGGGTACGTTTGGGTTTGTAGCGGGTGAGGGGACGGTTAATAGTGGCGGTCTGTTGTCGGTTCGGTCGGATTTTAGTGGGGTGGCTATGTTTTACTCGTGGGGAGTGGGGTTGCTTTTAATTGGGGGGTGAGGGTTATTATTGACATTGTTTGTGGTGTTGGAGCTTGTGCGGGGGTTGTCTCGGGGGGCTATTCGGGCTGTTTAGGGAGGCAGGAAATAGTTTAATTGAAAATGCCAGCTTTGGGAGTTGGTGATGAAGGTTTGATTCCTTTTTTCCTGAAATGGTTGTAGAACTCTAAGAAGGGGTGTAATCTTCAATCTTTGGTTTACAAGACCAATGTTTTCATAAACTATTAGAGTTGATTAGAGTTTGAGTAGTTTATTCTCCAGGATGGATGCGAGGGGGAATAAAATTAGGATGATGGTGAAGTAGGAGATGGAGGCTAGTTGTCCAATGATGATGAATGGGTGTTCGACTGGTTGGCTGCCTACTCAGGTGAGGATTAGGATGTTGGCCACTAGGGCTCAGAATAGGAGTTGTGAGATAGGGCGGAATGTTATTGAGCGTAGTTTAGATGTGTGGAGTAGTGGGACTAGGAATAGGACTAGGATAGAGGCGGCTAGGGCTAGTACTCCTCCTAATTTGTTTGGGATAGATCGTAGGATGGCATAGGCGAATAGGAAGTATCATTCGGGTTTGATGTGGGGTGGGGTGACTAGGGGGTTGGCGGGTGTGAAGTTTTCTGGGTCTCCTAGGAGGTTAGGGGAGAATAGGGCTAGGGCGGCTAGTGTGGCTAGTATTAGTGCGAAGCCTAGTAGGTCTTTTGTGGTGTAGTATGGATGGAATGGGATTTTGTCACAGTCTGAGGGGATTCCTGTGGGGTTGTTTGATCCCGTTTCGTGGAGGAAGGTGAGGTGGACTAGTGTAAGCCCTGCGATGACGAATGGTAGGAGGAAGTGTAGGGCGAAGAATCGTGTAAGGGTTGGGTTGTCTACTGAGAATCCGCCTCAGGCTCATTCTACTAGTGTTTGTCCGATGTAGGGAATAGCTGAGAATAGGTTAGTGATTACTGTAGCCCCTCAGAACGATATTTGTCCTCAAGGCAGGACGTAACCTACGAAGGCGGTGGCTATGAGTAGTAGGAGTAGGATGACTCCAATGTTTCAGGTTTCTTTGTACAGGTATGAGCCGTAGTATAGGCCTCGACCAATGTGTAGGTAGACGCAGATGAAGAAGAATGAGGCTCCGTTTGCGTGTAGGTTCCGGATGAGTCAGCCAAATTGGACATTTCGGCATATGTGGGCTACGGAGGAGAAGGCTAAGGAGGTGTCCGCTGTGTAGTGTATGGCTAGTAGTAGGCCTGTTACGATTTGAGTGATGAGACAGATGCCTAGAAGTGATCCGAAGTTTCATCAAGTGGAAATGTTTGATGGTGTGGGTAGGTCAATTAGGGCGTCGTTGATAACTTTTAGTAGTCGGTGGTTTTTACGAAGATTGAGTGCCATTAGTTGGTTCTGTATGTGGTTGTCAGGATGATAATGATGGATAGGGCGAATGAGCTTAGGTATGCTTTGATTAGGCCTGAGTGGAGTGTGGTTGAGGCTTTGGTTGCTATTTGTTGTATGCTGGCGATTCCTTCGGGGCCTAGTGTTTTGTATCAGGATAGGTCTATTAGATGGGAGGCGATGTTTTGGCCTCCTCCTAGGAGGGTTTTTGTGCTTAAGCGATGAGCTAGGGGGTTGAAGTATCCTAGAGATGAGGAGAAGTTTGACATTGGGTTTTGTTTTTTTAGTAGTAGGGTTTGGGATGTTTTTGAGATCTCTAGGGCTAGTATGATTCCTAGGACTGTGACGATTAGGGCGATGATTTTGATGTGTGTTGGTATGGTTATTGGTGGTGTTTTTGTTGGGGGGATGAATGATGTAATTAGGAATCCTGCTGTAATGCTTCCTAGTGCTAGGCGGGTGATGGGTGAGATTACTGCTGGGTTGTTTTCGTTTATTGGGGCTAGTGGAGGAGTTCGGACGAAACCTGTTTGTACTAGGACAGTTATACGGATTGTGTATACTGCGGTGAAGGATGTGGCGATTAGGGTTAGGATCAGAGCTCATGTGTTTAGGTATGATGTGGTTAGGTTTTCAATGATCTGGTCTTTTGAGTAGAATCCTGCTAGGAATGGGGTTCCTATTAGAGCTAAGTTGCCGATGGTGAAACATGAAGTGGTTGTTGGTAATATTTTTTGTAGTCCTCCCATTTTTCGGATGTCTTGTTCGCCGTTAAGGCTGTGGATGATGGATCCTGAGCAGAGGAATAGTATGGCTTTGAAGAATGCGTGGGTTGAAATGTGTAGGAAGGCTAGTTCCGGTAGGTTTAGTCCGATTGTGACCATTATTAGTCCTAGTTGGCTTGAAGTTGAAAAGGCGATGATTTTTTTGATGTCGTTTTGTGTTAGGGCACAGGTGGCGGCGAATAGTGTGGAGATGGCCCCTAGGCATAGGCATAGGGTGAGGGCGGTTTGATTGTTGTTGAATAGCGGGTGGGTTCGGATTAGTAGGAAGATTCCGGCTACTACTATTGTGCTGGAGTGGAGTAATGCTGAGACAGGGGTTGGTCCTTCTATAGCGGCTGGTAGTCATGGGTGTAGTCCAAATTGCGCTGATTTGGCTGCTGCGGCTAGGATAAGTCCCAGTAGGGGGAGAGTTTGGGTTTGGGAGGTGGTTGAGAGTTGTTGGAGTTCTCAGGTGTTTATTGTGTAGGCTAGTCAGGCTATGCAGAGAATGAGTCCAACGTCTCCCACCCGGTTGTATAGTACAGCTTGGAGGGCGGCTGTGTTGGCTTCCGCTCGGCCGTGTCATCAGCTGATTAGAAGGAAGGATATGATTCCTACTCCTTCTCAGCCGATGAACAGGACGAATAGGTTGTTGGCTACGATTAGTAGGAGCATTGCTATTAGGAAGAATAGGAGGTAGGTGAAGAATTTTGTGATGTAGGGGTCTGAGGCTATGTACCATGTTGCAAATTGTAGGATGGATCATGATACGAACAGGGCGATTGGGAAAAAGGTGAGAGAGTAGAAGTCTATTTTTAGGCTGATAGGGATTTTAAAGTTTATTAGGAATTTTCATTCTCAGAGGGTGACTAGGCTTTCGGTTCCGGAGTAAATGTGGATGGTTATGGGAATTAGGCTTGCTAGGAATGAAGCTTTGACTGTGCTTGTGATGGTGGATGGGGTGTTTTTTAGGCTGTTGGATAGTAGTGGGAATAGGATGGGGGTGGATAGGGTTGCTAGGGAGATGAGTATAAATGTGGTTAGGACTAGAGGTAGGTCCATTACTTTCACTTGGATTTGCACCAAGATGAGTGGTTCCTAAGACCATTGGATTACTGTTATCCTTTGAAAGTAAGGGGACTGGGGTTTTATACCCAGGGGCAAGAGTTAGCAGTTCTCGTTGGTTGTACCTCCCCTCGGCAGGTAAGAAGGGTTTAACTTCTATTTTTAGAGTCACAGTCTAATGTTTGGATTAAAACTATACTTGCATATTGGAATTCCTGAGATTAGTTCTGGTTTAAGGATTAGTAGGGCTATGGGGATTATATGTAGGGATATTAGGAGATGTTCCCGTGTTGTGGAGTTTTGGATTGATGTGATGTGGGATGGTAGCCCTCCTCGTTGGGTTATTATTAGTATGTAGAGGGTGTATGAGGCGGTTAGTAGGATTGCTGTTCCAGTGAGGATGATTGTGATAGATGATCAGTTGAATAGGGCGATTACAATGGTTAGTTCTGCTATTAGGTTTGTTGTAGGGGGGAGTGCTATGTTGGTTAAGTTGGCTAAGAGTCATCAGGTGGCTATTAGTGGGAGTAGTGGTTGTAGGCCTCGTGTGAGCAGTAGGATTCGGCTGTGGGTTCGTTCATAGTTTGTGTTGGCTAGGCAAAATAGTATGGATGAGGTTAAGCCGTGGGAGATCATTAGTATTATTGCACCTGAGAAGGCTCATTGGGTTTGGATTATGGTTGCTGCTACAACTAGTCCTATGTGACTGACGGATGAGTATGCAATTAGTGATTTTAGGTCGATTTGTCGTAGGCAGATGGCACTGGTTATTAGGGCTCCTCATAGGGCTAGGGTGATGAATGGGTAGTGGAGGTTGCTTGATGATGGGTTTACTAGGATGGTAATTCGTATGATACCGTATCCTCCTAGTTTTAGTAGTAGAGCGGCTAGTAGTATAGAGCCGGCGATTGGGGCTTCTACGTGGGCTTTGGGCAGTCATAGGTGTAGGCCGTATAGTGGGGCTTTAACTATGAATGCTATGAGTAGGGCTATGGTGCATATTAGCCCTGTTCAGGATAGGGGTATTGTTGGGTGTGATAGTTTGAGTATTGGAAGGTATAGGGTGCCGATTTGGTTTTGTAGATGTAGGATGGCTACTAGTAGAGGTAATGAGCTGGCTAGTGTGTAGAATAGGAGGTAGATTCCAGCGTTTAGGCGCTCTGGTTGGCTGCCTCATCGTGTGATTAGGATTAGGGTTGGGATTAGGGTAGCTTCAAATGCAATGTAGAATAGCATTAGTTCGGAGGCCGAGAAGGCTATAATGAGGAAGGGTTGGGCTAGGAGCAGGGTTGTGGCGAAGATTCGTTTGCGGATAGTTGGTTCTTGTTCTAGGTGGTTTTGGCTTGCTATGATCATGAGTGGGAGTAGTCAGCACGATAGGACTAGTAAGGGGGATGAGATTTGGTCGATGGAAGTTCATGGGGTAAGGCTTTTGCCTGGGTAGTAAGTGGGTACTAATCATTGGAGGCTGAGTGTAGCGATTAGTAGGCTGTGTGTTGTAAGGTTAGTTCATAGGTGTTTACCTGGTGAGAGGAAGGTTAGGGGTAGAAGTATTACAGTTGGAATAATAATTTTTAGCATCGTAGGAGGTTGAAGTTATGTAGGTGGTCAGATCCGTGAGTTCGGGTTGAGGCGACTAGTAGTGCTAGTCCGGTGCTGGCTTCGCAGGCAGAGAATGTTAGTATGATGATAGGTAGGAGGGTAAAGGATGGTGTTTGTGTTTGGATAGGTCATATGGTTAGTGCCACGTATATGGAGAGTATTATGCTTTCCAAACAGAGTAGGGCTGAGATCAGGTGGGTTCGGTGGAAGGCTAGGCCTAGGCTGCTTAGGGTGAAGGCTGAGTAGAAGCTTAGGTGTAGGTAAGACATAAAGAAAGTTATAGGGTGGGGACTATAATTTGTTGGGCCGAAACCAACTGTCTTGATTAGACTAACTTTCTGTTACTCCGCTCATTCTAGTCCTCCTTGGGTTCATTCGTAGATGAGACCTAGGGTCAGGAGCAGGATTAGGGTTGAGGCTAGGGCTAGGGTAGTGGTGGGGGATTGTAGTTGGGTGGCTCATGGGAGTGGTAGTAGTAGGGCGATTTCTAGGTCGAATAGAAGGAATAGGATGGCTACTAGGAAGAATCGGATGGAGAATGGGAGGCGAGCGGATCCTAGTGGGTCGAATCCGCATTCGTATGGTGAAAGTTTTTCTGAGTCTGGGTTTATTTGGGCTAGTCAAAAGTTTAGTGTGGTTAGGGCGATGCTAAGGGTCAGTGAAAGGGTGATTATGAACAGGATTATGTTTATTGCTCTTCTCTGGGGTTAGACCAGATTTTAAGGATTGGAAGTCGATTGTATTGGATATACTAGAAGAGCAGGATCCTCATCAGTAGATAGAGATATAGAGGAATAGTCAGACGACATCTACGAAGTGCCAGTATCAGGCGGCGGCTTCAAATCCAAAGTGGTGGTTTGATGTGAAGTGGTATTTGATTAGACGTAGGAGACATACAAGTAGGAATGTGGATCCAATGATTACGTGGAGACCGTGGAATCCTGTGGCTACGAAGAAGGTTGATCCGTATACTCCGTCTGCGATTGAGAATGGGGCTTCATAGTATTCTATGGCTTGGAGGGCGGTGAAGTAGAAGCCTAGTAGGACTGTGAGGCCTAGGGCGTGTATTGCTTGTTTTCGGTTGGCTTCTATGATGCTGTGGTGGGCCCATGTGACGGTAACTCCTGAGGCCAGTAAAATGGCGGTGTTTAGGAGAGGGACGTCCATTGGGTCTAGGGTTTTAATACCCACTGGAGGTCATTGTCCTCCGAGCTCTGGGGTTGGAGCTAGGCTGGAGTGGAAGAATGCTCAGAAAAATCCGAGGAAGAAGAAGGCTTCTGATGTGATGAATAAAGTTATGCCATATCGTAGGCCTTTTTGTACGGTTGGGGTGTGGTGTCCTTGAAATGTGCTTTCTCGTACAATGTCTCGTCATCATTGGAATATAACTAGAGCAGTTGTGACTAGGCCTAGGATTAGCAGTTGTGGGGAGTTGTAGTGAAATCACATTGTTAGGCCGGAGGTGGTAAATAGGGCGGCAGCGGCTCCGAAAATGGGTCATGGGCTTGGGTCTACTATGTGGTAAGAGTGTGCTTGGTGTGCCATTTTGGGGTTAGATGTTTTCTTGTAGGTATAGGCTTAGCAGGAGGACGAAGACGTAGGCTTGGATCATGGCTACTGCTACTTCTAGGATAGTGAGTAGGAATAGCACTAGAAGTGTTAGTAGGGAGACCATTGGTATTGTTGCGAATAGGGCTACTGTGGCTGTGGAGATGAGTTGGATTAGTAGGTGCCCTGCTGTTAGGTTGGCGGTTAGGCGTACTCCAAGGGCTAGTGGCCGGATTAGGAGGCTTGTTGTTTCGATTAGGATTAGGGCTGGGATTAGGGGGGTGGGGGTACCTTCTGGTAGTAGGTGTCCTAGGGAGATGGAGGGTTGGTTACGTAGGCCTGTGAGTAGTGTGGCAAGTCATAGGGGGAAGGCTAGGGCTAGGTTTATGGAGAGTTGAGTGGTTGGGGTGAATGTGTATGGTAGTAGTCCTAGTAGGTTAATTAGTAGTAAGAAGATTATTAGTGATGTCAGGATTAGGGCTCATTTATGTCCTTTTTTATCTAGTGGGATTATTAGTTGTTTTGTGACTAGGTTGATGAATCATAGTTGTAGTGTGGAAAGTCGATTGGTGATTCATCGGTTGTCTGGTGCTGGGAGTAGCAGGGCGGGGAAGATTAGTGCGATTAGGATTAGTGGAACGCCTAGTATGGAGGGGCTTGAGAATTGGTCGAAGAAACTTAGGTTCATGGTCAGGTTCAGGGAGTGGTGTCTGAGGTTATAGGGGTTTTGCTGGTTGGTGGGTTTGTAGTGACGAAGGCTAGGAGTTTGGGTTGGATGATTAGGGAGAAGGTTAGTCATGAAGTGATCATGATAAAAAGTCAGGGGTTTGGGTTTAGTTGTGGCATATCGTTGAGGAGGGGGGGAGTCCTCTTTCTTTAGCTTAAAAGGCTAATGCTGATTCATAGCTTCTCAACGATTGGGATAGTAGGGATGAAGATCAGTTCTCGAAGTTGGCAAGGGGGGTGGATTCTACTACGATTGGTATGAAGCTGTGATTGGCTCCGCAGATTTCTGAGCATTGTCCGTAGAATACTCCTGGTCGGGTGGCAACTAGTGAGGTTTGGTTGAGTCGTCCTGGGATTGCATCAGTTTTTACACCTAGGCTTGGAACGGCTCAGGAGTGGAGAACGTCGTCAGCGGTGACGATTACTCGTACGGTGGCCTCTGTTGGGACGACAACGCGATGGTCTACTTCTAGTAGGCGGAAGTGTCCTATTGGTAGATCGGTTGTGGGTGTTATGTAGGAGTCGAATGTTAGATTGTTGAGGTCAGTGTATTCGTAGGTTCAGTATCATTGATGTCCGATGGCTTTTAGGGTTAGGTCGGGTTCATTGATTTCGTCTATTATGTACAGGATTCGTAAGGATGGTAGGGCAAGGGCTACTAGAACTATGGCTGGTAGGATTGTTCAGACGATTTCGATTACTTGTGCGTCGACTGTATTTGATGATAGTTTTCCTGTGAGTGTAGTAGTTAGTAGGTAGAGGACAAGACTGCAGATGGCTAGGGCCACTATTAGTGCGTGGTCGTGGAACCCTATAAGTTCTTCTATAATGGGTGATGAAGCATCTTGGAAGCTGAGTTGTGAGTGGTTGGCCATGTTTGAGTTAGAGATGTACTGGGGTTTCACCTGTAATTTAGCCTTGACAAGGCTATGTAATGTTTTTACTAACATCTCTTATATGAGAAAGAAGCATAAGTGGTATATGCGGTTGGCTTGAAACCAACATATGGGGGTTCGACTCCTTCCTTTCTTGTACTTGGACAAAGGCTGGTTCTTCAAATGTGTGGAATGGTGGTGGGCAGCCGTGGATTCATTCAATGTTAGTGCTTGTCAGTTCTGTTTGGATGACTTTACGTTTTGATGCGAAGGCCTCTCAGATGATAAAGACTAGCATAATTACTGCTGTTAAGGAAATTAGTGATCCTACTGAGGAGATAGTGTTTCATAGTGTGTAGGCGTCTGGGTAGTCTGAGTATCGTCGTGGCATACCGGCTAGTCCTAGGAAGTGTTGTGGGAAGAAGGTTAGGTTTACGCCCACGAATATAACCCCGAAGTGTGTTTTGGCCCATGTAGGGTGAAGGGTGTATCCGGTGAATAGGGGGAATCAGTGTGTAAAGCCTGCTAAGATTGCGAATACTGCGCCTATGGATAGTACGTAGTGGAAGTGAGCTACTACATAGTAGGTATCGTGCAGAGCAATGTCTAGGGAGGAGTTTGCTAGCACAATTCCTGTGAGTCCTCCAATGGTGAATAAGAAGATGAATCCTAGGGCTCATAGCATTGGTGGGTCTCATTTGATAGTTCCTCCGTGCAGTGTTGCTAGTCAGCTGAATACTTTAATTCCAGTTGGGATGGCAATGATTATAGTGGCGGATGTGAAGTATGCTCGTGTGTCTACGTCTATACCTACTGTGAATATGTGGTGAGCTCATACGATGAAGCCTAAGAATCCGATGGATAGCATAGCTCATACTATTCCCATGTAGCCGAAAGGTTCTTTTTTCCCTGAGTAGTAAGTAACTACGTGTGAAATGATTCCGAATCCTGGTAGGATTAGAATGTATACTTCTGGATGTCCGAAGAACCAGAACAGGTGCTGATAAAGAACTGGGTCGCCTCCGCCCGCGGGGTCGAAAAATGTTGTGTTCAGGTTTCGGTCTGTTAGTAGCATAGTAATGCCGGCAGCGAGGACGGGTAGGGATAGGAGGAGTAGGACAGCTGTGATTAGGACGGATCAAACGAAAAGAGGGGTTTGGTATTGGGACAGAGCGGGGGGTTTTATGTTAATTGCTGTTGTGATGAAGTTGATTGCTCCCAGGATTGAGGAGATACCGGCTAAGTGGAGAGAGAAGATGGCCAGGTCTACTGATGCTCCGGCGTGAGCTAGGTTGCCGGCTAGTGGTGGGTACACTGTTCATCCTGTTCCTACCCCTGCTTCTACTGTGGAGGAGGCTAGTAGGAGCAGGAAGGATGGTGGTAGTAGTCAAAAGCTTATGTTGTTTATTCGGGGGAATGCTATGTCTGGAGCTCCAATCATTAGGGGGACTAGTCAGTTTCCGAATCCTCCAATCATAATTGGTATAACTATAAAGAAGATTATTACAAAGGCATGGGCTGTGACGACTACGTTGTAGATTTGGTCGTCCCCTAGTAGGGCTCCGGGTTGTCCCAGCTCTGCCCGAATGATAAGGCTTAGGGCTGTGCCCACTATTCCTGCTCATGCTCCGAAGATTAGGTACAGGGTTCCGATATCTTTGTGGTTGGTTGAGAATAATCATCGGTTGATAAATGTCATAGGTAAGATGGCTGAGTGTATAAGCGTTAGGCTGTAGTCCTTTTCACAGAGGTTCAATTCCTCTTCTTATCGGCCTTGTAGTGAAGTTCACGGTGGGTTGCAAGCCCGCAAATGTACATGTTGTGTGCCGAGGCCTTAGGCAGAAGCCTGCAGGATTGGGCATGTAGCTGTTAACTATAGTATTATGGGATCGAGGCCCATCTGCCTAGTGTGGTACGTGGAGGCCCTAGCTTAATTAAAGTACCTGGGTTGCATTCAGGAGATGTAGGGTAGTATCCTGCGGGCTTTAGCAGAAACTAAGAGGGTTTAACTCTTGTTTAAGGCTTTGAAGGCCTTCGGTTTAAGTAATCCTAAGTTTCTTAGAAAAGGTTGTGGATTATAGGTGCGATGGGTAGTAGGGTAATGGAGAGGGTGGTTAGAATGGCAATTGCAGGGCTAGTTGGCTTGCTGGTGTGTCATTGTTTTATGTAGTTTGTGGTGTGGGGGGGAAGGGTGATTGTTGTGCAGTATGCAAGGCGAAGGTAGAAGAATAGGCTCAGTAGTGATAGTAGGGCGATTGTGGTTGCTGCTGGGGCTATGTCTTGTTTGGTCAGTTCTTGGATGATTAGCCATTTAGGTAGGAATCCCGTTAGGGGAGGAAGACCTGCCAGGGATAGTAGGGTAAGCAGGAGCATTGCGTTTAGGGATGGGGTTTTAGTTCATGTAGTTATTAGCGTAGATAGTTTCAGTACTTTTATTGTGTTTAGGGTGAGGAATACGGCTGCGGTTATTATTGAGTAGAGGTAGAAGTTAAGTAGGGTGAGTTTGGGGCTGTATACAAGGATGATGGCTATTCAGCCTAGGTGAGAGATAGAGGAGAAGGCTATGATTTTTCGGACTTGTGTTTGGTTTAGGCCTATTCATCCTCCAATGGCGGCGGAGAGGATAGCCATTGTGGTTAGTACTGTTGGGTTTAGTGATGGTGAGGTTATGTATAGTAGTGTTAGGGGTGGTAGCTTCATTGCTGTGGATAGGAGTAGGCCAGTAGTTAGGGGCGAACCTTGGAGGACTTCTGGGAATCAGAAGTGGAATGGGACTAGTCCTAGTTTTATTGAGATTGCTGAGGTTAGGATCAGGCATGAGGTAGGGTGTGTGAGCTGGGTGATGTCTCATTGTCCTGTGTGCCATGCGTTGGTCATGCTGGAAAACAGTACTAGAGCTGAGGCGGCTGCTTGAGTCAGGAAGTACTTAGTTGCAGCTTCAATGGCTCGTGGGTGGTGGGATTTTGAGATTAGAGGGAGGATGGCTAGGGTGTTGATTTCTAATCCGGTCCAGGCTAGGACTCAGTGGTTGCTCGAGATTGTGATGGTGGTTCCTATAATTAGGCTGAGGGCAAATACTAGCTTTGCTTGGGGGTTCATTAGCAGGGGAAGGAGTTGAACCATCATTTTCGGGGTATGGGCCCGATAGCTTGATTAGCTTACCCTACTAGAAAGTAATATAATGGAAGTATGGAGGGTTTTGATTTCTCTAGTGCAGGTTCAATTCCTGCTTTTCTAAGTTCATCAGGAAATGAGAGGGCTGGTATACCTCTATGTTCACTTTATCATAGTGACCCTTGTAGTTCAGGCACATTTCCTTGGACATTCTTAGGTAGGGGGGTAGTCCTGCATAGCAGATTGGTATGCTAACGTGTCACATGCATAGGGCTAGTGTAAGTGGTAGGAAGTTTTTTCATAGTAGGTGCATTAATTGGTCGTATCGGAATCGTGGGTAGGAGGCTCGGATTCACAGGAATCCCGTTGATAGGAGTAGTACTTTTGTGGCTAGAATTACTGGGAATAGTTCTTGGGAGGGGTTTAGGAAGCTTGGGTTGAAGAACAGAATTGTGGTTAGTGTGTTCATGAGCATAATGTTTGCATATTCTGCTAGGAAGAACAGGGCGAATGGGCCTGCTGCGTACTCTACGTTAAATCCAGATACCAGTTCTGATTCTCCCTCTGTTAGGTCAAAGGGGGCGCGATTTGTTTCGGCTAGTGTAGATACGTATCATATTATGGCTAGTGGTCAGCATGAGAAGATTATGTACAGGGGTTCTTGAGCGACTGCTAGGGTATTTAGGGTGTAGCTTCCGCTGAGGAGGATGATGGATAGTAGAATTATTGCGAGGGTGACTTCGTAGGAGATAGTTTGGGCTACAGCTCGGAGTGCTCCAATTAGGGCGTACTTAGAGTTTGAGGCCCAACCTGACCACAGGATGGAGTATACGGCTAGGCTCGACATGGCTAGGAGGAATAGTAGTCCGAGGTTGAGGTCTGCAAGGGGGAATGGCAGGGGAAGTGGGGTTCAGATTGAGATTGCTAAGAGTAGGGCTAATATGGGGGTGGCAATAAATAGGATTGGGGAGGATGTTGATGGGCGGATTGGTTCTTTGATGAACAGTTTTACTCCGTCTGCTAGGGGTTGCAGTAGTCCGAATGGTCCTACAATGTTTGGTCCTTTTCGTCCTTGTATGTAGCTTAGGATCTTGCGTTCTACTAATGTTAGGAAGGCTACTGCAATCAGGATAGGGACGGCATAGGAGAGGGCTATGATAAGACTGATGAGTAGTGGGTGGTTCATATTGCTATGGGGACGGGGAGGGTAAGCTAGGGAGAGGATTTGAACCTCTGATTTAAAGGACTTAAGCCTTTTGCATTTTCCGAGCTCTGCCACGCTAGCTGGTCCTTTTCTAGGACGTATGTGGGGTGATAGCCTTTTGTAATTTAGTTGGCTTCATTACTTAAGGCGAAGGCTTGCTTGTGGTATTGGCCTCACTTTTCCTATCCTTTCGTACTGGGAAGAGTTCATCATAGATAGAAACCGACCTGGATTACTCCGGTCTGAACTCAGATCACGTAGGACTATTAATCGTTGAACAAACGAACCCTTAGTAGCGGCTGCACCACTAGGATGTCCTGATCCAACATCGAGGTCGTAAACCCCCTCGTCGATACGGACTCTTGGAGGGGATTGCGCTGTTATCCCTGGGGTAGCTTGGTCCATTGATCAATTGTATTGGGTCTGGTTGCTATTAGCACGTTGAGTAGTTGCTCTCAGTCTAGAGGTGTGGTCTAATTTTTGGAGGTTCTGTTTTGCTCCAAGGTCGCCCCAACCGAAAAACGTGGACCAGTGGCTTGTTAAGGCAGTGAGCCCAGTGGGGTGGTTAGGTTGCATGGTTCAAGGTGGTCCTTGGTTTTAAAGTTCCACAGGGTCTTCTCGTCTTATGGGTTTATCCCTGCTTTTGCACAGGAAGATCAATTTCACCGATTGCCTGTAAGAGACAGTTAAGACCTCGTTTAGCCATTCATACAAGTCTCGATTTATGGGACAATTGATTGCGCTACCTTTGCACGGTTAGGATACCGCGGCCGTTAAACATCGGGTCACCGGGCAGGCATCACCTTCAATACTTGTTTGTTGGTTTGCTGAAGGCTATGTTTTTGGTAAACAGTCGGGCCTTGACGTGTTTGCCTAGTTCCTTTTACAGGTTTTAATCTTTCTTAATGGACGCTCCTCTGTCGGGTTAACAAGTTATTTAATACTCTGCTTGTTTGATTGGTCGTATATTGGTTATTTGTTAATAATGTACGGATGTAAGCTTGCGTCGAAGAGGGAGGACCCGGGTTACTCATTCTAGCATTAATTCTCCTATTGAAACATAGGTTAGCCTGTTATTGATGAGGGATTCATGTAGTTTTTATATTTTTAGGGTTCTGAGCTTTAACGCACTCTTTGTTGATGGCTGCTTGAGGGCCCACATTAGGTTGTATGTATATTATTTATCCGCTCGTGGAGATTGTTTTCTTTTTTAAAGGAGCTGTACCTCCTTTAAATAGCCCTTAGTTCGCTTCATTAGGGTTCGGGGTTTCCTTGGAGGAGAACTAAGAGTGAACTTAGATTCGTTTCACAGGCAACCAGCTATCACCCAGCTCGATTGGCTTTTCACCTCTACTAACAAGTCATCCCACTCTTTTGCCACAGAGACGGGTTCGCTCAACATAGCTGCTCGTAAGTAGCTCGCTTGGGTTTCGGGGTGGCAAACTTAAATTCATTTTGCTTGGTTTTTCTTGCTAGACCATTATGCAAAAGGTACAAGGGTTGATCTTTGCTGTTTATAGCTTAGGTTTCACTGCTATTTCATCTTTCCCTTACGGTACGTGATCTCTATCGCTCCAATGGTGTCTTTTCTATCGCCTATACTGGGACTAGTAAATGCTTTAGTTGGGTGTGGTGAGTGGCTTTGTTATTCTGGTCGATGTAGGTTGGGCTAGAGTTTGGCATCAAGACGACCTGGTGCGAGCAGATATCTTTCAGGCGTAAGCTGAATGCTTTCGTTAAAGCTACGTCTTGGTGTTCTAAGTGCACCTTCCGGTACACTTACCTTGTTACGACTTACCTCATCTTTGGCTGGAAAACGTATTAGTTTATGGGGGGGGGGGCGCCTGCGAGGAGGGTGACGGGCGGTGTGTACGTGCCCCAGGGCCGGCTTAAAGAGGGCTCAATTGTCCCACTTTACTGCTAAATCCTCCTTCCAAGGACTGTTTCATGTCCCTTTGCCGTCATGTTCTATACTAGAAAATGTAGCCCATTACTACCATTCCATAGGCTATACCTTGACCTGTCTTATTAGCGTGGTGGGGCTATTGCGCTCACTGTTGGGCTTTCAGGGTAGGTGAGCTGGCGACGGCGGTATGTAGGCTGTTATTGGCAAGAAATGGTAAGGTCTATCGTGGATCATCGATTACAGAACAGGCTCCTCTAGGTGGGTTTGGGGCACCGCCAGGTCCTTAGAGTTTCAAGCGTTTGGCTCGTAGTTCTCGGGCGGATACTCGGGTAGGGCATGGAGTATCAAGATTTAGGGCCAGGCATAGTGGGGTATCTAATCCCAGTTTGGGCCCTGGCTTTCGTGGGCTTCAATTGATCGTTGTTCTAAGATTTTCTTTGATGTAAGAGGCCTTATGGGCATCTTTGGCTTGCGACAGCTCAGTTGCCTTTTAATCTTAGCTACTTGGATAACATGGTACCACACTTTACGCCGTTGTAATGTTAATTCGGGTTTCCTGTATGACCGCGGTGGCTGGCACAGGATTTACCAACCCTGGATTTGCTATGGCTAAGTCAAGTTTACACTCATTGCTTAATGTTAACTACTGCTGAGGACCCGTGGGGGCGTGGCAATTGCAAGGCGTTTTGGGCTACAAATAAGGTGTGCCTGATACCCGCTCCTTTCCACCTGTATTTTAGGGTTTCTAGGGCTTCTACACTGGATCGCGGATACTTGCATGTATATACCTAGCAAAAACTAACAGTAAGGTTGGGACCAAGTCTTTTGTCCTTGGGTGCGTGTAGCTACCGTCTTAACATCTTCAGTGTTATGCTTTTGGTAAGCTACAAGGAC